ACAAACTTGTTTGTTTTCACACCGATGGGCTCTTAACAATATTTAAGTTTTAAGTTATAAAAAAAGAGTGCGAAAAAACAAAATTTTTCTTTTTTGGTTGGCTCAAAAAGAAACTTTGGGATTGCTGAATCAAAGACAAAAAAAGAATCCATTTTAAAATAGAAAGCAGCGGAGCCATCGTAGTATTTTTGAACTTCTACGAAAAAAAAGAAGGGTGGCATTTTGATCATTTACCCATCCGGGGTTGATAGATTCTATTTTTATCTTTCTTGAACGGGAAAATAGGGGTCAATTTTATTATAGAGCCGTATGCAATGCATAAAAGATAATGCCCGTACGGTTGTTCAATTCTATCCTTTTTCCTATTATTCTTTATCTTTCTTTTCTGTTTCTTTCATCACACCGAATAGAACTATTATCAGGGTAATGATCCATCAACCTGCTAGTTCTTTTTATGAAGCACAAACGGGAGAATTTATCCTGGAAGCGGAAGAACTGCTGAAACTACGCGAAACCCTCACAAAGGTTTATGTACAAAGGACGGGCAAACCTTTATGGGTTGTATCTGAAGACATGGAAAGAGATGTTTTTATGTCAGCAACAGAAGCCCAAGCTTATGGAATTGTTGATCTTGTAGCAGTTGAATGAAAAAAATGGATTTTGTGCAAATCCGTGATTTGATATTTTATCTACGAGTTGACTATATAAATATTAAATAAAAAATCCGGTTAGGATCAATCTAAACCAGCCCATTATGTATATGACTCAATATGCCAACTATTAAACAACTTATTAGAAATACAAGACAGCCCATTCGAAATGTCACGAAATCCCCCGCCCTTCGGGGATGTCCTCAGCGTCGAGGAACATGTACTAGGGTGTATGTGCGACTCGTTTAGATCATGGGCTAACACAAAAAAGGCAAGAAAACCGCTTCCAGTATGAATGATCAGTACCAGTGAATAGGATAGAATGGAAGAAGGGACTCCGTTCACTATCTAAAAACAAGCAAATCTATCCTTCTATTGTGTATAAAGTTTATGGTTTCCATTGGTGCAAATCCAATCACCTGAATTTAAGATGAGAAACAATTCTCCATTGGTAACAAACGGTTATCCATTAAGCGGAAAAATCTGAAATAAAAAAAAACAGAAAAATGAAGTTCTCACTCGGTCAAGAACGGACTACGAGGGTTAGCTACCCAGCTAACTTTCATAATTAAATACCGTTACTGTATAGGTGGGTCTCTTTGTGAAAGACCTATTACTGGATAATTCATGGGTAGAGCCAAAGAGTGTGGTGTGAACTATACAAGTTACCAAGAACATTGATGAAATATTAAATGAAGCCAAAGGCTCCGGTGTATAGAGAAGACCTCACCGTTTAAGAAGTAACCATAGAAACGAGGAAACCCACTATTTCTTTATTCATTTAATTTCTATTTATTTTTTTACTAGATTTTTGACACCTAGCAAAATAAAATTTCTTATTTCTTTCATATTTCGCAGTAAAATAACAAAAAATCGTGGTCGGGAAGGTTATAGTAGCCAAAGCCATGGGAATTTTTATTTTATACATTGGAAAAATCCGTTTGGTTATTAGTTATTAATAAGCCAGGACGGGAAAAATAATAACTGAAAGAAAAAAATCAATTAGTTATTTGTCAAAATTTTATTTATTCAATGACTAGAGTTAAACGCGGATATATAGCTCGTAAACGTAGAACAAAAATTCGTTTATTTGCATCAAGTTTTCGAGGGTCTCATTCAAGACTTACTCGAACTATTACTCAACAGAAAATAAGAGCTTTAGTTTCGGCTCATCGGGATAGGGATAAGCAAAAGAGAAATTTTCGTCGTTTGTGGATCACTCGGATAAACGCAGTAATTCGAGAAAAGGGAGTATCCTATAGTTATAGTAAATTAATACATGATCTATATAAGAGGCAGTTGCTTCTTAATCGTAAAATACTGGCCCAAATAGCTATATCAAATAGGAATTGTCTTTATATGATTTCCAACGAAATCAGAGAAAAAGTGGATTGGAAAGAATACACCGAAATAATTTAAATGGGGTTCCCCGGAGAATGAACTCCGGGAGGGTGGAGTTTGAGTCAAAATGACTCCGAGAAATGCGCTTAAAGTAGTCAAAATGAGTGAACACGTTCAATAAAAAAATCTTTTTTTACGACATAAAAATCTGCATTCTAAGATTTGTCAAATAAAACACCAATCCATCTTTGAGTTCGGATTGGAATTCTGATTGAAGTGAACAAAAAACAAGCCTATTTATTTCTGGTTCTAAGACCAGTAGTTCTAGTGGTCGACTCAATTCTTTCAAATTGTTTTTCATTATTGAGAAAAGGTAACAAAGATAAAATACGAGCTTGTTTTATAGCAATAGTAATTAATCGTTGTTGTTTCAAGGTCAACCTATTCACTCGTCTAGATAATATTTTTCCCTGTTCACTAATAAATCGACTAATTAAACTCATGTTTCTATAATCAATTCGATCCCCCGATTGAATCGGGGGCAAACGCCTACGAAAAGATCGCTTGGATTTAAGAAAGGGTCGCTTGGATTTATCCATGGTTTGTTTGTTTAGTTTATTTCTTATCCCGAAAATCCTATTTCTTAATTGTCATTTTAACTCCAATTTAACTCTAAATAGGATTCTTTTTATTTAAATGCAATATCTTCTATTTATATTTCAATGTGTTCTATATAATGGCATTTTTCCCCCTTTCAAGGATAAGACATACTTGGTTCAATCTATTTCTTTATTTCCCCATGAATCATATGTTTGTAACAATAGGGACAGAATTTTCTCAATTCTAATCGATTGGACGTATTGTGCCGGTTCTTTTGAGTAATATATCTGGAAATACCCTTTGATACCTTCTTAACACCGTTTTGTATACAACTGGTACATTCCAAAATTACCGTTACCCGCGCATCTTTCTTCTTGGCCATGAACCTCCTTTGGGTTTTTGATTTACTCAACTCTATCTATTTTAATTCGAAATGAAGAAAAAGAAAGGAAAAAATAGAAGTTATTAACTTGAAATCCAACTCTAAAAGATAAAAATAAATTAAATCAAAAAAGCAAGGCCCAAAGTCATAGTAAATAATAAGTAAGACAATGATAATGAGTTGGAAACTCTATTTAACCCCGAAGAGCAGTTAAACTTGTATTCTTGCCCTAGACCCCGACTTTCCTACTCTACTCCCACGTTTAATTCGAATTTGGGCTTGAGTCTCGCAGACGTTGAATCCACTTTTATTCTTTCTCTTTCGTCCCTTATTCTAAAAATTAGAAAAAAAGGGAAAAAAGAGAATAAGGGGGGGATTAGTCACAGATATTTGATTGTATTTCTAATCTTCTTCCTTCCGGTGTCAATAGCTAGAATGAAAAAAAGGGGAATGTCAACGCATCGGGGAAAAAACGATTAATCTCTATCAATAGACCTGCTAAAGCCCCGAACCATAGCGTACTTAGTACTGGGGCCGCGGAGAGGTATGTTTTTAGATCTCGCATTGAAAAACCTCCTTTTTTTTAATACATAAAGATAATGCATGCATAGATGATCAGATGCATATGTAGTTAAGGGCCACTTAGAGTTGTACACGGAATCCCTAATTCCAATTGAAATGTACAACGATCCGTAAGATTTCCTTTTCTTATTATTATATGTTAAATATGTTAAATGAGGCCAAAAAAAGACGAAATGGGCGGAAAACTGCGTTTATCAATGCAGGAAATAGGGATGTGGAAAACAAGACAGGAATTCTCTACAATTACACTGTAGAACAATTGAAGGGATGTGGCGCAGCTTGGTAGCGCGTTTGTTTTGGGTACAAAATGTCACGGGTTCAAATCCTGTCATCCCTACCTATTACTGCCCCTTTGAGCAGTAACGAGGAATGAACCGAGATCGGTTCAAATTGCGTTGCGCGGAATCGTTCATTTTTATGAAACTATAGAATATATGCATATAAAACGAAAATGGATTCGTTTAAAAAAAAGAATCTTTTCTTTACATTCTTTTCTATTCTGATAAGAAAGCGCTCTTAGTTCAGTTCGGTAGAACGTGGGTCTCCAAAACCCGATGTCGTAGGTTCAAATCCTACAGAGCGTGATTTTTTCTTCATGGATATGGATCCAATTAAACTGAAATGAATTCAGTCGCTTGCACAACAATTAGAATTTGACCTCCTGTGGATTAAGGAAGAAGCCAATCAAATGTGAATTAATCAAAGGTCCAACTGATCGCCACGCCTGTATTGTAAATATGCAGTTACGAATAATCCAGCCAAAGTAATAGGAATTAGACCTAATACGATTCCAAATAGAAAAACTTCAATCATTTCAATTTTTTTTTTGAAAAGGAGAAAAAAAGCGGTAATATCTATACCTAAATATTAATCCGAGTTGATGTGAATCTCAATGACCAAGAATTGAGAATTGACAAGGTAAGTAACTCTAGAATACACAGAATCTCACAGAAGGATTTCCTTTCTAAATTGTTTCTTTCAAATAGAAATTTTAAATAAGTCGTATCTTGCTCAGACCAATAAATAGAGCTGAAGTTATAGTTAAAGCCACTAGTAGAAAACCGAAATAACTGGTTATAGTAAGCATGAAGGGGCTAAATGAAATCTGGTATTTTTATACATATGTTTCTAAAGCATTTACCTAAGTTTCCATTTTCCTAAAACAGGAAGATATACAAAACTACCAATTGAAAGAATAAGTTCAATTGAAATTTTTGATTCATCTATCATTATAGACAGCACGAACAAAGAGAAAGTGACAGGCATATAAAATGAAAACGCTTCCTCATTTCTAAGATCTAATCTCGCGATTCCTATCAACCAAGTCGTCGAGAATAAACGAACTGGATCGTGTAACTTCATTGAAAAACAAAACTCTTTTTGAATTATTATTTTATTTTGAATTCCATTTTTATGGAATACCATGTTTTCCATTTTTTTCGTTC